ATTTTTAATGTTTGTAATATTGTAAATACTACAAATAAACAAATTTCACAAATTATGGGCAAGATAAAACTTAGGGGTTTTCCTGTTTACGGGGGGTTTCCAGGATTGTTAGTTACCTCAGGAGTTTGGGGGGGGAGGGGGGGGTTTCCGCGCAGAAACGGAAGGTTAAATAGATATATTAGGAGGGGGGGTCATATAGTATGCCCTTGATATCCTTATATGTGATTCTTGTTTTAAGTCTAACCACCATTCATACTATTTACTTTTACAAGGAAATGTTCTACCTTAATTTACCATTACCGTGTGCACTCTGAAATGCCAAGTGAAAGGAAGACAAAAAAGAGAACCCCCTACCCGCTGGAGAGAACGCCCGGCTTGCTGGGTAACGAGGAGTATGATTACCACCATTAACTTATGCCAGCGTCAATGAAAGTGGAGGGAATTAGGCTATCAATTGTACCTGAAGTAGGAGCCTATGCCAGGAATAATTCACTGAGTGAAACCCCCACGATTATTGTCCCTGACCATCAATAAGAGTTATCATTAAGATATAGTCGATTGGTAGGTTCTTATTGGGTTTGATTTCTTTAGATAATCGAATGTTGATACTTGGTGTAGATTACGGGTGGGATTATTGTCAACTCTTAGTGGTCTCATATATATCTCCAGATCAATTCTAGTCCCCTTGATCGCTTGTGGCTATTTGAGTCTTATTAGGAATTCTCCCTTGTGTGGTTATAATATTGTAAAGGTTACTAAACATTGTATATGTTCTCGTGAATTAATATATATACCTACCAAATAAGTATATGGTGTAAATACATACATGTATTTCTGGCCAGAGGGTAGTTTAACGTTAGAATCTTAGCTTTGGGAGTTAAGGGCGGAAGTTAAAATCTTCTCTCTCTGAGCAGTAGGGGGGAATTTAACCACCGGCAATCGGCTTACAAGGCCGGTGCTCTGACACTGAGCTACTAATGCTAAAGGAAACTGAACAGGAATTTATTCTCTAGCCATCCGACTAGGGGCATGAGAATTAAGAAAATAGAGAAATAGAGTACTGAGGCCACCTGACCGATAATAACGTATGGCTGTTCAACTGGCATTCCGCCAATTCAAGTGAGAATTAGTACGTCTGCTACTAGGGTTCAGAATAAAAGCTGTGAGAAGGGTCGGAATGTTAATGTTCGCAATTTAGATGTGTGGAGGAATGGAACTAATATAAGAACGAGAATGGAGGAGAGGAGGGCAATGACCCCGCCGAGTTTGTTCGGGATTGAACGAAGAATGGCGTACGCGAAAAGGAAGTATCACTCGGGCTTGATGTGGGGCGGAGTGACCAGGGGGTTGGCGGGGGTAAAGTTATCTGGGTCCCCTAATAGGTTGGGTGAAAAGAGGGCCAGACTGGTTAGGGCAGTGAGTAGAACTACAAAGCCCAAGAGGTCTTTATAGGTGTAGTAGGGGTGGAATGAGATTTTGTCTACGTTCGAGTTAAGTCCTAGTGGGTTGTTCGAGCCCGTTTCGTGTAGGAAGATCAAGTGAACGAGGGTAACGCCTACGATAACGAAGGGGAGAAGGAAATGAAATGCGAAGAACCGGGTGAGCGTTGCGTTGTCTACGGAGAACCCCCCCCAGATCCATTGGACGAGGGCATCTCCTACGTAAGGAACAGCAGAAAGAAGGTTGGTAATGACTGTAGCCCCTCAGAATGACATTTGGCCTCAAGGGAGTACGTACCCGACAAAAGCAGTCATTATGACTAGCAGAAGAAGGACTACCCCAATGGTCCACGTTTCTTTGTAAAGGTACGAGCCGTAGTAAAGGCCGCGGCCGATGTGAAGGTAGATACATACGAAGAAGAATGAGGCCCCGTTGGCGTGCATGTTGCGAATTAATCAGCCGAAGTTGACGTCTCGGCAGATATGTGCCACGGAGTTAAAAGCTGATTCCGTGTCTGCCGTATAATGTATGGCTAGGAATAGTCCGGTGAGAATTTGAATAATTAGGCACAGACCCAGAAGGGAGCCGAAGTTCCACCATGCGGAGATGCTCGCGGGGGTAGGCAGGTCAATCAGTGCGTCGTTTGCGATTTTGAATAAAGGATGAGACTTCCGTAGATTAGTCATTGAGTTCTTGTAGTTGAATAACAACGGTGGTTTTTCACGCCGCAAGTTCAGGTTAGAGTCCTGGTAAGAACCATGCTATATAGCGTGTGTGTACTTTTAATTTGCTTTGTTGGGGGGTTCGTAGCAGTTGCTTCAAACCCCTCCCCTTATTTTGGGGCCCTTGGGCTGGTGTTGGTAGCAGGGGTAGGGTGTGGGCTGTTGGCCGGGCATGGGGGTTGTTATCTGTCTCTGGTGTTATTTCTAATTTATCTAGGCGGAATACTAGTGGTGTTTGCGTATACAGCAGCTCTTGCTTCCGACCTTCACCCTGAGAGCTGGGGGAATTCAGCTGCGGGGTTGTACTTTGTTGCATATTTCTTAGGAATATGTTTACTGGCATTACTAGCGGGAGCGGGGCTGTGGGACAGCTCTTGACTGCCGACCGATGAGTCAGATGATTTCTCGTTGACTCGGCTGGACATTCAAGGGGTTTCATACATATACTCTTTCGGGGGGTGGGGGCTAGTTATTACCGCCTGGGTGTTGCTTGTGACCCTGTTTGTAGTGTTTGAGCTCACTCGTGGCTTGGGCCGTGGGGCGATGCGGGCGCCTTAAAAGGCAGTGGTGATCATTATAAGTACTAGGGTCAGGAGGAATAGGGTTAGGTGGGTTTTAATTAGGCCCTGTTGAATATTACTTGTAGTTGTGATCAGTGGGACGTTTAGGGCAGCTAAACCTTTTGGGCCTGCTTTTTCGAACCATGTTTGGTCAATTATTTGAGTAGCAATGGTTTGGCCAAATGTCAGGCTAAGCTTAGGGGCTAAGCGATGAATGACTGCTGGGAAAAACCCAAGCATGTTTGAGAAATGATGGGGTACTAGTTTAGGGGTAGCGGAAACTTGCTTATTAGTAAGCGAGGCTAGTTCGAGGGCGACGAGTAGGCCCACCGTGGTTACTACAAGGGCTGCTAGTTTTAGTAGTGGAGGCATTGTCATAATCGGTGTCTTTATTGGTGTGATTGAGGAGGTAATTAGTAATCCTGCAAAAATGCTTCCTCACGCCAAACGTTTGATTGGGTTGATTACGGCTGGGTTGTTTTCATTGATGGGGGATAGTGCGCTGAATCGAGCGTGTCCCATAGTAACGAAGAAAACCACTCGGAGGCTGTAGATGGCTGTGAAGGAGGTGGCCAGGAGTGTTAGGACGAGGGCTCAGGCGTTAAGATATGAACTGTTTAGTGCTTCAATAATGGCATCCTTGGAGTAGAAACCTGCTAAGAATGGGGTGCCGGTGAGGGCAAGGCTGCCGATAGTAAGACAAGAGGATGTAATGGGCGTAAGGTGATGTATTCCCCCCATTTTCCGGATGTCCTGTTCATCATTTAGGCTATGGATAATCGAGCCTGAACAGAGGAACAGCATAGCCTTGAAGAAGGCGTGTGTACAAATATGGAGAAAGGCGAGTTGTGGTTGGTTAAGGCCAATTGTAACCATTATAAGCCCGAGTTGGCTAGAGGTTGAGAATGCAACAATCTTTTTGATATCGTTCTGGGTAAGAGCACAGGCTGCGGTGAATAGTGTGGTTAGGGCACCAAGGCACAGGCAGATCGTCAGGGCAGTTTGGTTATTCTCTAAGAGAGGGCTCATTCGGATTAAGAGGAAGATCCCGGCCACGACCATAGTGCTGGAGTGAAGTAGGGCAGATACGGGGGTTGGGCCCTCTATTGCGGAGGGGAGTCATGGGTGAAGGCCAAACTGGGCCGATTTTCCTGTTGCGGCAAGGATTAGGCCAAGTAGAGGGAAAGTTATATCTATGTCCTTGGCGGCCGCGAAGATCTGTTGCATTTCTCAGGAGTTTAGGTTAGTTGCTATTCAGGCTATTGCCAGGATGAGTCCAATGTCTCCAACCCGGTTATATAGGACGGCTTGTAAGGCGGCAGTGTTGGCGTCTGCTCGTCCGTACCATCAGCCAATTAGTAGGAATGATATGATACCTACCCCCTCCCACCCAATGAAGAGCTGGAATATGTTGTTAGCTGTCACCAGGATAATTATAGCGATCAGAAAGGTGAGTAGGTATTTGAAAAATCGATTCATTCCAGGGTCAGAGGCTATGTACCAGGAGGCAAACTCTAGAATGGACCAAGTAACGTACAAGGCAATGGGAATAAAGATAATTGAGTAGTGGTCGAATTTGAAGCTAATATTGATATCAAATGTGTGGGTGTTTAACCAAGATCAGTTGGAAATAATGGTTTCCGCACCCTGGCTAAGGAAGGCAGAAAGTGGAAGCAAGCTAACGAAGAAGCCTAGTTTAACGGCTGTTTTCGCGTGTGTCATAGCTCAAGTTGGGGCCTTAGGTTGTGGGTGTAGTGTAGTTAGCAAGGGGTAGGTGAGAAGTACAAAGACTATTATTAAGCTTGAAGTTACGAGCATTGCGGTAAAGTACATAGCTACTACTTGGACTTGCACCAAGAGTTTTTGGTTCCTAAGACCAACGGATGAACTATTATCCTTTAGGAGCGTTTGAGTGAGCCCAGGGGTTTAACCTAGGTCATGGAAGTTAGCAATCTCCGGTGCTATCGAGCCTCTCTCGGTGGACAAGAGGATATTAACCTCTGTTTTCAGAATCACAATCTAATGTTTTGGTTAAACTATGTCTACATGTGGTCCAACCTTGGATTAGTTCGGGCTTGGCAATTAATAGTAGTAGTGGGATGAGGTGTAGGGTAATGAGAAGGTGTTCTCGGGAGTGGGCGGGGTCAATAGAGATCATGTGGCTTGGGAGTGGGCCCCGCTGGGTTATGAGGAATATATAGAGCGAGTAGCCAGCAGTAATTAAAGTGCCGGTACCTGTTAGTGCCAGTGTCCACCACGACCAGTTGAATAGAGAGACGATAATAAGTAGTTCCCCTATCAAGTTGGGGAGTGGAGGAAGTGCAAGGTTGGCTAAACTTGCGATAAACCATCATGTTGCCGTCAGGGGAAGGGCAATCTGGAGACCTCGGGCTAGCAGTATCGTTCGGCTGTGTGTGCGTTCGTAATTGGTGTTTGCCAGGCAGAAGAGTGCTGACGAGGTCAGTCCGTGGGCGATCATAAGGATTATTGCCCCCGTGAATCCCCAGGGCGTTTGAATCAGAATTGCGCCTGCTACGAGTCCCATGTGGCTGACCGATGAGTAGGCGATTAAAGATTTCAGGTCTGTCTGGCGCAGGCAAATGGAGCCCGCTATAATAACGCCTCAGAGTGCGAAGACCATAAAGATATAGCCAAGCTCTGCGGTTAGTGGCTGGAGGATAATTATGATTCGCATCATTCCGTACCCCCCCAGCTTTAGAAGTACTGCGGCCAGAATTATTGATCCTGCAATTGGGGCTTCTACGTGCGCTTTTGGTAGTCATAGGTGAACTCCGTAGAGGGGTATTTTGACCAAAAATGCTAGCAGGGCGGCTAGCCAGCATAACTTGTCCGAATAGGTGGCGAAAAGTGAGGGTTCGCAGTAATGGAGGGTCAGTAACGAGAGGGAGCCGGTACTATTGCTTAGGTATAGTAAAGCAACAAGAAGGGGTAGGGAGCCTGCGAGAGTATAGAATAAGAAGTAGATTCCCGCATCAAGGCGTTCCTTCTGGTTTCCTCAGCGGGTAATGATTATCAAAGTCGGGATGAGGGTGGCTTCGAATATGATGTAGAACATAATTACTTCGGTGGCACTGAAAGCCAAGATTAAGAAGAATTGAAGTGAGATAAGGAGGGTGATGTAGGTTCGTTGGCGGTTGATGGGCTCTGTTGAGGTGTGGTTTTGGCTGGCAAGAATCATTAGTGGGAGTAGTCAACAAGTAAGGATCAATAATGGGGTTGAGATGGTATCTGTCGCTATACATAGCGTTATCGAGGATCAGCCTGTTTCTGACAGGGTGCCAAGTCAGGCAAGGCTGGCCAGGGCGATGGCAAAGCTGTGTGCAAGGGCTGATGATCATAATCATTTTGTGGGGGATAATCAGGTGACTGGGACTAGTATAACAGTGGGGATAATAATCTTTAACATTTTAGTAAGCTAAGGTTTTGTAGGTGGTCGTTCCCGTGGGTCCGAGTTGTGGCCACCAGTAGCGCGAGCCCCGTGCTTGCTTCACAGGCAGAAAATGCTAAGAGGAACATGGGGGCGGATGAGAGGTTCGCAGAGCTTGACTGAAGGACCCAGAGGGAGAGGGCAACATAGAGGGAGAGTATTATTCCTTCTAAGCACAGTAGTGCGGAGAGAATGTGTCGGCGATGGAACGCTAACCCAAAGAGGCCCAGCATAAAAGCGGAGGTGAAGGTAAAGTGCACGGGGGTCATTAGACAATTGCGGACTTTAACCACAGGCTTTTGAGCCGAAATCAAATGTTTTTCTTAAACTAACTGTCTATTCGGCCCATTCTAGGCCTCCTTGAATTCATTCGTAGACCAGGCCGAGTGTTAGGAGAACTAATACCGCTGCGGCTAACTCAAAAGTGTGTAGGGGGGCCTCAATTTGGTCTGCCCAGGGGAGGGGGAGTAAAAGTGCAATTTCTAAGTCGAAGAGCAGGAATAGGATGGCGATCAGAAAGAATCGTAGTGAAAAGGGCAGCCGGGCCGACCCAATGGGGTCAAAACCACACTCGTAGGGGGAGAGCTTCTGGTAGTCGGGGTTTATCTGAGGTAATCAGAACGATACGATCGCTAATACCATGGACAGCAGAGTAGTAGTGCAGATCATTACGGTTAATGAGCTCATTATCTTCCCTTGGACTTTAACCAAGACCGGGTGATTGGAAGTCACTTATACTTTTTGATACTAGAAAGATTAAGATCCTCATCAGTAGATGGATACGTAAAGGAATAGTCAGACGACATCAACAAAATGTCAGTACCATGCAGCCGCCTCAAATCCAAAATGATGGGTGGAAGTGAAGTGGTGTTGGATTTGGCGGGCCAAACAAACAGCTAAAAATGTCGAGCCAATTAGTACGTGGAGTCCGTGGAAGCCAGTTGCCACAAAGAAAGTAGAGCCATAGACTCCATCCGCAATCGTGAATGGGGCCTCTTTGTATTCCATTGCTTGGAGAAGTGTGAAGTATGCGCCTAGGAGAATAGTTAGTCCTAGGGCGTGGATTGCCTGCTTTCGATCGGTCTCAATAATACTGTGGTGTGCCCAAGTAACTGTTACTCCCGATGCAAGAAGGACGGCTGTATTGAGAAGAGGGACTTCAAATGGGTCTAGGGTTGTAATTCCTGCGGGGGGTCAGTAACCCCCGAGTTCAGGGGTTGGTGAAAGGCTTGCGTGGTAGAAGGCTCAAAAGAACCCTAGAAAGAATAGAACCTCTGAGGCGATGAAAAGGATTATTCCGAATCGCAGACCTTTTTGTACGGGGGGGGTGTGGTGCCCTTGGAATGTTCCTTCTCGGACCACATCACGTCACCACTGATAAACTGTTAAAGTGAGCAGAATGGTTCCAATTACTATTAGAACTATAGAGCGGGTGTGGAATCATATTGCTAATCCCGATGTCATCAATAGGGCGGCAATGGCGCCCGTGAGAGGTCATGGGCTGGGGTCAACTATGTGGAATGGGTGTGCTTGATGAGCCATTATACGTTTTCTTGTAGGTAGAGGCTTAAAAGAAGTACAAATACATACGCCTGAATGACTGCTACAGCAATTTCTAGTACTGTAAGGAAGTATAATAGTCCCAGGGTTAACATGGCGACGGGGGGCATTATTTTTAAAAGAACATACACGGCCAAAGAGCTCAGGTGAATTAGGAGATGTCCGGCTGTAAGATTCGCAGTAAGTCGAACCCCTAGAGCGAGTGGGCGGATAAGTAGGCTAACTGTCTCGATAATGATAAGAATAGGGATCAAAGGGGTGGGTGTTCCTTCTGGGAGTATATGGGCTAATGATTTTGTTGGTTGATTTCGTATTCCAATAATAACCGTTGCCAATCAAAGTGGGACTGCAAGGCCAAGGTTAAGTGACAGTTGTGTTGTTGGCGTAAAAGTGTATGGAAGGAGGCCGAGAGTGTTCATCGTTACAAGGTAAAGTATTAATGCGCCGAAAAGAGCGGCTCATTTGTGTCCGGGGATATTTAGAGGGAGCAGAAGCTGTCGGGTGTACTGGCAAATAGACCAGGATTGGACGGCTGTGAGACGATTGGCAATTCAGCGCCGGGAAGGGGCGGGTAAGAGGATTCAGGGAAGGTAGACGGCCAGGGCAATAAGGGGGATGCCAAATAATGCGGGGCTAATAAATTGGTCGAATAGGCTTAGTGTCATGGTCAGAATCAGGCTAAGAATTTAGTTTTTACGGCGCTTTGGCTGCTAGGAAGATTAGGGAATTCATATGCTATCACTTTTGGGGGGAGAACAATTAGAAAGACGGACCAAGAAAAAACAAGAATTAAAAATCATGGGCCAGTGTCCAGCTGGGGCATGAGGCTCACTAAGGGTGGTTGGCAGTCACCAGTCTTTAGCTTAAAAGGCTAACGCTACAGGCCTGTTTAGCTTCTTAGCGAGGCGTCTTGAAGCATGTATGCAGCTCAATCTTCAAAGTGCTGTAGTGGGACTGCTTCTACTACGATTGGTATAAAGCTGTGATTAGCCCCACAAATCTCAGAGCACTGTCCATAGTAGACCCCCGGTCGGTTGACGATAAAGGTTGACTGGTTTAGTCGCCCTGGGACGGCATCTATTTTAATCCCCAGGGACGGGAGGGCTCATGAGTGTAAGACGTCCTCAGCTGAAATAAGTGCTCGGACTGGGGACTCTGTTGGAACAACCATTCGATGGTCGACATCTAATAGGCGGAACTGACCGCCATGAAGGTCCTGTGTGGGTACCATGTAGGAGTCAAATGTTAACTCCTCGTAGTCTGTATATTCATAACTTCAGTACCACTGGTGGCCGACAGCCTTGACCGTTAGGTGGGGGTGATTGATCTCGTCCATAAGGTAGAGGAGGCGAAGGGATGGAAGAGCGATTAAGATAAGGATAATTGCTGGAATAACTGTTCAAATAATCTCGACTTCTTGGGAGTCAAGAATAAGCTTATCATAGACTTTAGTGATAACTATTGATGTAATAATATAAAGAATAAAGGCACTGATTATAAAAATGATTATTAGACCGTGGTCGTGAAAGTGCAGGAGCTCTTCTATTAAAGGGGAGGCGGCATCTTGGAAGCCTAATTGGACGGGACGTGCCATTAAGTGTGCAAGACACGCGAGGGTTTAACTCACAATTTTGCCCTGACAAAGCAATGTAATGGCGGTTTTACTAGTGTCTTAAAAAGAAGGTGACAGAGCGGTTATGTGGCTGGCTTGAAACCAGTTTATGGGGGTTCGACTCCCTCCTTTCTCGTCAAGTGCGATTGAGCTTGAACGAAGGCAGGCTCTTCAAACGTGTGGTAAGGAGGGGGGCAGCCATGTAGCCACTCCACATTTGTAGTTGTGTATTCCACTGTGTCGACTAGACGTTTAGCTGAGAAAGCCTCTCAGATGATAAACAGGAACATAATTACCCCCACAAGGGAGACCAGAGAGCCGAGGGAGGAGATAATGTTTCAGATAGAGTATGCATCTGGGTAGTCTGAGTATCGTCGGGGCATTCCAGCTAGGCCTAGGAAGTGTTGCGGGAAAAAGGTCAGGTTTACACCTGCAAACATAATCCCAAAGTGAATTTTTGTTATGAATTCATGCAGAGTAAATCCTGTGAATAGTGGGAACCAGTGAACGAAGCCCGCTACGATGGCAAATACTGCTCCTATTGACAGGACGTAGTGGAAGTGAGCAACTACATAGTAAGTGTCATGAAGAACAATATCTAGTGATGAGTTGGCTAAGATAATCCCCGTAAGTCCTCCCACCGTAAAGAGGAAAATAAAGCCTAGGGCTCATAGCATAGGGGTGTCTCATTTGATGAGACCGCCGTGAATTGTTGCAAGTCAGCTAAATACTTTAACGCCGGTGGGAATTGCGATGATTATAGTAGCAGATGTAAAGTATGCACGCGTATCGACGTCTATACCGACAGTAAACATGTGGTGGGCCCACACAATGAAGCCCAGGAGTCCGATTGCTAGCATAGCTCAGACCATACCCATGTAGCCAAATGGCTCTTTTTTCCCACAGTAGTAGGCAACAATATGTGAAATTATTCCGAAGCCAGGTAGAATTAGAATGTAGACCTCGGGGTGCCCGAAGAATCAGAACAGGTGTTGGTACAGAATTGGGTCCCCCCCTCCTGCCGGATCGAAAAATGCAGTATTTAGATTTCGGTCGGTTAATAGCATCGTGATACCGGCAGCTAGGACAGGGAGCGATAGGAGAAGAAGGACGGCAGTAATTAGAACAGACCACACAAATAGTGGAATCTGGTATATTGAGCTGATTGCTGGTTTTATATTAATAATAGTAGTGATGAAGTTAATGGCCCCTAGAATTGACGAAATTCCCGCTAAATGAAGGGAGAAAATTGTAAGATCAACAGATGCACCGGCGTGAGCCAAGTTGGCAGATAGCGGGGGGTAGACTGTTCACCCCGTCCCTGCGCCCGATTCTACAGCTGAAGAGGCTAGTAGCAGCAGGAATGAGGGGGGGAGGAGTCAAAAGCTTATATTATTTATTCGGGGGAATGCTATGTCCGGGGCCCCAATCATTAGTGGGATAAGTCAATTTCCAAATCCTCCAATCATGATGGGTATTACTATAAAAAAGATTATTACAAAAGCATGTGCCGTTACAATTACGTTGTAGAGTTGGTCGTCACCCAGAAGTGATCCTGGTTGGCTCAGCTCGGCTCGAATAAGCAGGCTAAGTGCTGTTCCTACTATTCCGGCCCAAGCACCAAATAGTAAATAAAGGGTGCCGATATCTTTGTGGTTTGTCGAGAAAAATCAGCGTGTGATTGCCACAGGTAAGATGGCTGAGTTAAGCGGTGGATTGTAGCCCCATAGACAGAGGTTCGAGTCCTCTTCTTACCAAGTTCCGAGGTGTTAACATGTCAGATTGCAAATCTGAAGAAGCAGGCTAAATACCTGCCGGGGCTTTCCCCCCGCCTATTTAGCTAATATCTAGGCGGGGGGAAATAGATAGATGCTCGACGGTTTGGGCGCTTAGCTGTTAACTAAGAGTTTGTAGGATCGAGGCCTGCCTATCTAGTTTAGTTTTTTAATCATTATTTGTTTATGCTTGGGGCTTGCCGCGGGGAGCAGGGTCCCAAGGACTGAAGGGCTTTAACCTCCGCTTAAAGCTTTGAAGGCTTCTGGTCTGCTTTGAACCTAAGTCCTTTATCTGGTTAAGGGGCGACGGAAGGCCTTAGTTTAATTAAAGCGCATGCTTTGCATGCATGTGATGTGGGGTAGAGTCCCGCAGGTCTTATGGTTGGGGTTGTTTCTACTTAGACAGGAAGATTGCAATGATGGCAGGGGTAAGGGGGAGGAAGGTGAGGGTAGTGACAATCATGATGCTTAAAGGTAGGGTTAGTTGGTGGGTAAGGGTGTGTCACCGGAACATAATGGTGCGGGGGTGGGGGTGGGAAGTAAGGGTTGCCGTGTAGGCAATCCGTATATAAAAGGATAAACTTAGAAGAGAGGTAAGGGCTGCTGTAACCGCAATTGGGATAAGATCTTGCTTGACCAATTCATCAAGAATAAGTCACTTAGGCATAAACCCCGTTAAGGGAGGTAACCCCCCTAGTGATAAGATAACCAGACATGTTAGGGTCATAAGGAAGGGGTTCATAGTCACGGAGGTAGTTAGTGAGAGAATATCCTTCGTGTAATTGATCAGTAGAGTAAGGAACACTGAAATTGACATAATAATATATATTACGAGGGCGATTAGTGCCATGTGGTGGGAGAAGGGGATAATTAGTGCGATCCAGCCTATGTGTGCAATTGAGGAGTAGGCAAGTAGCTTTCGCAGCTGGGTTTGGTTCAACCCGCCTCAGCCCCCGACTATTGTAGAGATTAGGCCTACGGAGAGTAAGACCCACGGGCGGTCCGTGTGAATTTGCATGAGCAGTACGGCAGGGGCAATTTTTTGCCAGGTTGAAAGGATAAGCCCCGTCATAAGGTCTTGTCCTTGGAGGACCTCTGGTATTCAGGAGTGGCAGGGGGCTAGGCCGAGCTTAAGTATTAGGGCGAGCGTAAAGATTGTGATGGCGAGTGTGTTTTTTGTCGTGAAAATATTAAACTCGCCCATCAGTCAGAGGTGGGTTAAAGCGGCAAAGAGTAGTGTGGCTGCGGCGGCAGCCTGGATGATGAAATATTTGGTAGTAGATTCTACGGCTCGGGGGTGGTGGTTCAGAATTATACGAGGAAGAATCGCGATAGCGTTGAGTTCCAGGCCTATTCAGGCAAGGAATCAGTTAGAACTAGAAAACGTGAGTATGACTCCAAGGCCTATGGAGGTTATGAACATTACCACTAGCGATGGAGCCATCATCATGTAGCAAAGGCAGGATTTTAACCTACATTAGTTGGGGTATGGGCCCAATAGCTTACTTAGCTTACTTTACTAGGAAGTGGTGTAATGGAAGCACCAAGAGTTTTGATCTCTTAGGTTTGGGTTCGATACCCATCTTTCTAAGGAGCTGAGGGGACTTTAACCCCTATAATTCACTCTATCAAAGTGGCCCTTTGCTTCAGGCACGGCTCCATTAGTTGGAAAGGGGGGGTAAGCCCCCGGTGGCTAGTGGGAGCGCAAGGTGCCAAAGCACTAGTGCGAGCGTTAAGGGGAGAAAATTTTTCCAGATTAAGTGCATGAGCTGGTCATATCGGAATCGGGGGTACGAGGCCCGCACCCACAAGAATAGGATGGCAAGGAGAGATGCCTTGGTTATCAGGTTAACTGAAGTTAACTCCGGAAAAGTCGGAATGTGGTAAGCTCCTACAAACAGTATTGCGGATAGGGCGTTCATTAGTAGAATATTGGCATACTCGGCCAGGAAAAAAAGTGCGAAAGGGCCCCCTGCGTACTCCACGTTAAACCCCGATACTAATTCCGACTCTCCCTCAGTCAAGTCAAAGGGGGCCCGGTTGGTCTCCGCTAGCGTGGAAATATACCATATAGCAGCTAAAGGCCATGCAGGTAGGATAAGTCATGTGCTTTCTTGGGCAGTGTTGAACGTTTGCAATGTGAAACCCCCGGCAAAGATCATAATGCACAGGAGGATCAAGCCAAGACTGACCTCGTAGGAAATGGTCTGGGCCACGGCCCGTAGTGCCCCAATTAGTGCGTATTTCGAGTTAGAGGCCCACCCGGAGCCCAGAATAGAGTATACTGCGAGGCTAGACAGGGCAAGGACAAAGAGAACGCCTAGGTTAAGATCCACGAGAGGGTACGGGAGGGGCAGGGGCGCCCAGAGCGTTAGCGCCAGGGTTAACGCTAGTATTGGCATAAAGACAAACAAGAGCGGGGAGGATGTAGAAGGCCGAACGGGTTCCTTAGTGAATAGTTTCACGCCGTCAGCAATTGGTTGTAGGAGCCCGAAGGGTCCCACTACGTTAGGGCCCTTACGAAGCTGTATGTATCCTAACACCTTGCGCTCAAGTAGGGTTAAAAACGCCACTGCCAGTAGAACTGGGACAATTGTAGCTAGCGGGTGGATGGCGGTGAGAATATGGGAGAGCATAGTTAAGGAGAGGATTTGAACCTCTGTAAGAAAGGACTTAGGCCTTTTGCATTACCGTACTCTGCCACCTTAGCTTCCCATGCGAGCCTTGCTCAGCTCAGGAGAGGTCTGACCCTCTGTCACCGGGGTAAACCCCCGGCAATTAGCACCTTTTCATGCCCATATTTTCCTAAGCGTGCCATTATCTAGGCATTCAGTTATATGTCCTTTTAGCTGGTTTAGATGTTTTCATCAGATAAGGATGGGGTGTGCCTGACAGCATGGGCCCCCTCTTTTCGGTCCTTTCGTACTAGAAAAGGTCATTGCATAGATAGAAACTGACCTGGATTACTCCGGTCTGAACTCAGATCACGTAGGACTTTAATCGTTGAACAAACGAACCCTTAATAGCGGCTGCACCAATAGGATGTCCTGATCCAACATCGAGGTCGTAAACCCCCTTGTCGATATGGGCTCTAAAAGGGGATTGCGCTGTTATCCCTAGGGTAACTTGGTCCGCTAATCGGCACTGCCGGATCAATTAAGGTCAGAAATTCTGGTATTTAGAGCTGCGGCTCTTGATTTTGGGAGGTGTGTGAGGTAACGGAATAAGTACAACATGCTCCCATTCCACTTGGAGGGTTTTTATTACTCCATGGTCGCCCCAACCTAAGACATTATAGCAGCTTTCACTAGGTTTAGTCCCTTGTGAGGGTTGATTGACATGATCTGCTTCGTGTCTAAAGCTCCATAGGGTCTTCTCGTCTTATGGTGTTATCCCCGCTTCTGCACGGGGAGATCAATTTCATTGACTTGAAAGAGGAGACAGTCTAGCCCTCGTGGTGCCTTTCATACTGGTCTTCATTTAAAAGACAAATGATTACGCTACCTTTGCACGGTCAAAATACCGCGGCCGTTGAACAAGTAGTCACTGGGCAGGCGGGACCTCTTATCTTAATATTACAAGAGGCGATGTTTTTGGTAAACAGGCGAGGCTAAGGTTTGCCGAGTTCCTTCTCTTCCTTTAGGTCTTTCCCAAGTGGCACACCAGTGTGGGGTTAACGGTAATATGTTGCAGGATTTTCTAGTTTGCTTGATTGATGGTCCACTCCCCTCTTTATTTGGGGCCGTTAATGTTCGGTGCGGGTTCGTTCCGACTTACACGTGTGCTGGGAGAGGGGGAGGCCCCTCTTATTACTCATATTAGCATTATCGCTCCTATGGTAGCATAGGACGGCCTGATAAGGTTAGGGGGGTAAGATTGTATTATCGGGATAACTAGAAGGGGGTAGTATGTCTAAGCTTTAACGCTTTTTATAAGGATGGCTGCTTTTAGGCCCACCAGAACATGACTTCTTTGGTTTAATATGATCTTTACTCTCCTAAAAAAGCTGTGTCTTGATTCAAAGGGGCTGGACCCCCTTTGACTAACTCTACTGGTTTCTCTATAATCTGTATGAGCACTATTGCAGGGCTGAACAAAGAAACGGGTAGGCTGAACTACTATTCAGTTCTCAGGCAACCAGCTATAACTAAGTTCGGTAGGTCTGTCACCTCTACTCAAAGATCTTCCCACTCTTTTGCCACAGAGACGGGTTTGCCCTATAAACAGGCTGTCTTGGAGTAGCTCCCTTAGTTTCGGGGTGTCAAACTAAAGTGCTCTTTGCTTGGGGTTACTGGCTAAATCATGATGCAAAAGGTACGAGGTTAAATCTCTGCTATTTCAAGCTTTACTGGTCTATATCATCTCTCTTTCAGCTTTCCCTTGCGGTACTTTCTCTATTGCTCCGACGTTCTCTTTCCGTCTCCCGTACTCGAGGGGAAAAATGGTTTAATTAGTTTTGTGGTTGAGTGTATGGGGGGTTATTTATGGTTTTTTGTTGTATTTAGAAGGGGGGCTAGCTAATTGGCGTCAGAATGATTCGAGTTGCACGAATGTCTTCTCAGTGTAAGGGAGATACTATACTGTCTTAGCTACATTCTGGTTTTTCCAAGCACACCTTCCGGTACGCTTACCATGTTACGACTTTCCTCCCCTTCGCAAGATTGACACTTTATTTAAGGGGGAAGTTGGTAGACTAGGGGAGGGTGACGGGCGGTATGTACGCGCTTTAGGGCCGGCTTCAGTAGGGCACTCTATTCCTAACTTACTACTAAATCCACCTTCAGTTACATGTTTCAATGCTCCATTCGTAATTCGCTGTGGTCAGCGAATGTAGCCCATCTCTTCCCCTCTCATTCGCTACACCTCGACCTGACGTGCTGGGCTGTACCAATTGTGCTCACTTTTGGACCTTCACAGGGTGAGCTGGCGACGGCGGTATATAGGCGGGAAGGGGCCAGAGAGGGTGAGGTTGAACGGGGATTATCGGTTCTAGGACAGGCTCCTCTAGGGGGATATAAAGCACCGCCAAGTCCTTTGGGTTTTAAACTTATGTTCGTAATTCCCAGGCGGATTGGGGTTGTAGAGTCCAATCAATGTTTAGGGCTGAGCATAGTGGGGTATCTAATCCCAGTTTGTTTCTCAGCTTTCGTGGGTTCAGGTAATTTAAAGCTACTTTCGTAACTGGACTTCATACTCTCGGTATGCGTTAAACAGCCTTGAGAGCCTTCGGCTTTAGTGTAGTGTACACCTCTAACCACGCTTTACGCCGCGAACTATCAACTTGGACCTCTCGTATAACCGCGGTGGCTGGCACGAGTTTTACCGGTCCTTCATGGCTTTAACTAAGTCAAGTTTTCACTTATGGCTTAATATTTATCACTGCTGGATTCCCGTAGGGGTGTGGCTAAGCAAGGTGTCATGGGCTAGCTAGGGCTGTGCCTGATACCGGCTCCTTGTTCCCTAGAAGGGAACTATGGGCATCCTCACAGGGGCGCGGAGACTTGCATGTGTAAGTATAGCCAGAGCTGATAGTAAAGTCAGGACCAAGCCTTTGTGCTCGCGAGCCTTTCTAGGGGCCATCCTAACATCTTCAGTGTTACGCTTTAATTAAGCTACGCTTGC